CTCATGGGTTTGTTTCTTCTTGCGACGCTTGCCAAAGGAAGGGCAACTTTACAAAGAGGAATGAGATGCCACAACACTTTATCTTGGAAGTAGAAGTATTTGATGTGTGGGGCATCTATTTCATGAAAAAAACCATCTTCTCATGGAAACCAATACATCCTAATGGCGGTAGATTATGTTTCAAAATGGGTGGAAGCTCTTGCGAGCCCCACTAATGACGCCAAGGTAGGTTGTGCTAAAAATGTTTAAGAAAGTGATTTTCCCAAGATTCGGTATACCACGAGTGGTTATTAGTGATGGGGGATCTCACTTCATCAACAAAGTTTTTGAGAACCTTTTGAAGAAACATGGTGTGAAGCATAAGGTTGCCACTCCTTACCATCCTCAAACAAGTGGCCAAGTGGAAATCTCCAACCGATAAATCAAAGCGAGAAGACGGTTGGGAAAACAAGAAAGATTGGTCCACCAAGTTTGACGATGCGCTATGGGCATATAGGACGGCATACAAGACACCCATAGGAACCACACCTTTCAATCTTGTCTATGGGAAGTCTTGCCATTTGCCGGTTGAGATTGAGCACAAAGCTTTTTGGGCTACAAAATTGTTGAACTATGACATAAAAACCGCTTCGGAAAGGCGGTTGGTCCAATTGAACCACCTCGACGAAATAAGGCAAGAGGCCTACGAGAACACAAAGATCTACAAGGAGAGGACTAAGGCTTGGCATGATAAGAAGATCTTACCAAGGGAGTTCAAGGTAAATGACCAAGTGCTGCTCCTCAACTCTAGACTCAAGTTATTTCCAGGAAAGTTGAGATCTAGATGTTTTTTACCCTTTCGCATAAAGGAAGTGAAACCGTATGGAGCGGTAGTGCTTTGGGATGTCAATGGTGAACACTTCACGGTGAATGGCCAGCGCCTTAAGCCATACCTTGCTGATGAGAGCATGCCAAGCAAGGGAAAGTTGACGATTTGTTTAGCCTTTCTCACAACAACTTGCTCCTCTTCCTTATCATCTCTCACAACTTCCTCAAGCTCTTTTCCACTTCTAAGCATTATGTAAAATGTTCCCTTGGGTTTGCTTCCGGTTTACCGGGTAGTGTTCCCATGGGTCTCTTTGATGAAGAGGCGGTTTGAGCAACTTGGTTGTCAAGAGATTTGACATGAGAGGCCAAAGTTTCAAACTTCCCATTAAGATCATTGTATATGTTGTCCACCTTTGTGTTCATCTCAATGGTACTTTTCTTTTGTCCTTCAAGGAATTGTTGCAACATTAGCTTCACCTCACTATCTGGTGCAGTTGGAGCGGAAGAAGAACTCCCTTGAGCTTGGTAAGGGGCTTGGTAAGGTGGTCTTTGTTGGAGCAGTAGCCCCTCTAGCTTGGAACCCTTGGTTGGAAAGGTGGCCCTTGCGGTCTTGCTTGTGGGGGGTCAGTTTGATGTTGAGGGTTCTCCACATTGGTGCTTCTATAGGATAGATTAGGGTGGTTCCTATAGTTGAAAGGTCTTGGTTGGAATCCTTGACCTCCAACATAGTTCAACTCTTCTTGTGGCTCCTCATACCCTTCAACACCAAAGTCTTGGTACCCTTGATATCCACCATACTCTTCACAAGAGTTTACCGTCATCTTTTCTTTTGGTCACGCTTCAATATCTTATCCATTTTTGCATTCAGCTCTTGGATGGCATGATGAGATTCATCATTGTTTTTCCTTGTAGTCCGATCATAATCCGAGCCATGACTCCCATTGCTTTGTGCGAGATTCTCTACCAAAGTATAAGTATCGGCTTCCTCAATTGTTTGACTCATGAAGCTTCTCGTAGACACCAGAGCTCTGGAGAGGTTTAAATAACTCGACTGAAAGGAGAGGAACGAAGTCACATCTCTCGCCCAAGTTCAGCGGACTCAATCGCACCCTTCCTTCGTCGTATAGAAGATAGTTCCGATCGTTGAGTTTAATGGAGACACAACTAAACTAGTAATATTGATATTGGAAGGAAAAGGATAAGACTCAAGAGAACCCTCCATGGCTCTTGATACCATGTGAGTGTTCATGGGCTTCCAACTCAAACCGCTGGGAATGAGTGGAGAGGCCCATGTCCTTTATATACTAGTGTAGGTCCCTTCTTACTTTCAATTAGGGATTCCTAACAAAGGGAAGTCTGGATACTTGACACAGGTTGTTCTTTCGGAAGAAGAGAATGGTTTGTGAGTTTATCAGATGCTGGTAGTGGACAAGTAAAGATGGCAAATGACACCATGTCAACAGTGAAGGGAATAGGAAGTGTGAGACTGAGAAATGAAGATGGTTCTACTGTTTTGCTGACAAAGGTGAGATATGTCCCCAGGGTGAGAGCATTACTAATCGGGGAAGTTTGAACTAGCTGGAGAGTCAGGATCTCTTCTCGAAAGCTATTATCAACGTTCAGCGATTGAATTACCTTCAGTAAATCTAACCAGCTAAGCTACCCTTTATAATTAAGTTAAGAAAGGGCAGTTCTGTCGATTCCCAATCTCGAAACTGAGAGTGCGAAGTCACAAGCTGATGGGCTATATGTGAAGTTCAAAAACCCAGTTAAGAAAGGAAAGATATAGCTATCAAGCTGAAACTTGAACAGGAATTTCCCTAGCTTTTCACCTTTCTCGTTAGTACACTATCTTTCACCCTTCCACATCTTCTCTTTATTATTGGATGGTTTATGGTCAAAGAGCTTAGGCTGTGCCTCAGTGTTGTCTGTTCAGTATTCTCACTGGCATCTCCGTCTGTGAGAACATCTACTTATCTCCTTTCACTCTCTCCTTCTCCTCTCCTTCTTCCAATCCCGTAGAGAGGCCTGGAAGAATTTATTGAGAATAACAAGACGATTGACATCTTAAATAAAGACATCATGCCCTAGACGCGAAGGTTAGTAAAGTAAGAGACCCAGGTGAATTCTGCGAAGATAGAAGAGCGGACTTCTGAGGAGACTGGAAGCCTATAAATAATAGGAATGGCGAACTGGAACCTCATCCTTCAAAGGGTTGGTGTATATTTGTCCTATTCGTAAAGACCCCGACCTTGCGTCAGGGAAAGTGGGAAAACCCCTAAGACTCTACGGGCTAGCCGGGCCTAAAGGAGCTTATCAAATTCCACCTATGTAGTGACTCGCATTCAACAACTAAGAGTCTTCCTTGCTTTCGTCACAAATCCCATCGCTCGAGAGAAAGAGGGTTTGGAGTTAGTTACAAGCTGGACTAAGACTGAAATGAAGGAACCAGATGGAGGCTGATGCAACGGATAGGAGTTATGCTTTTTGGAAATGAGGATTAGCAATCATTCGACAGTTGGGATGCCGCTTTCACTAGTAGAAGATATCCACGCAAGGAAAGAAAATGCCCCGCCGGAAGAAAGGTAATTAAGTTCAAGAGTGTCGGTTTGGGGTGAGGCTTACTCCTCGACCAAAGGAATTGAAAAAAAGCAAGACTAACAAGTAGAGGTGGGTTTTTTCCTAAGCCAAAGAAGGGTTTGATTCCACCTCAACTGAAAGAGAGTCAGTAGCAGAACTTGACTAAGCAGCTGCAGAGTTTCGCTCAGTCTGATCTAAGTAGCTAGGCTAAGAGTCAGACAGTAGGCTTCCGGTAGGGACAGGGATCGGGTGGCCTGACTGGCTCAACTAATTAGTAGAGGAGGAACTTGAGTTACTCGACCACTCGGAAGAGGAACGAAGGTACTCGACCAGAAGAAAAGGTTAGAACCTGCTCGGCCGACTAAAGCTAAAGGGATAGGGGAAAGAAAACTGCTTGAATAACTAGTGGGTTACTACTCGATCGACTAAAACAGAAGTCAGGGAAAAAAAACCACCATCATACTGTCTTTTCCCTTAAAGAAAGTAAGGCATCCCAAGGCAGGGAAGGAATCTGAACCAAGGAAGGATTCTGCTGGAGCTGCAGTCTCGGAGTTTCAAACTGACCGACCTTTAGGCACTGACGTGACTCTTCCACTTGTTGATGAGGAGAGGGATTTATTACTCGACTAAAAGGAGAGGGTAGCAGAATACCATTAAGAGAAATATCCCATTAGTGCTGCTCTTTCCTAGGTAAAATACCTAACAACGAGAATCTGGAGGGAGCTTCTGGGTAGCATCAGGAGACTGACTTACTAGAAACTAATAGAATAGTGAAGGTTGTAGAGAAGGCTTCTTATAAGATAAGGGTACAGTAGCTCGTATCGAAGAATATTCCCGAGATGTGAATCTCACTAAAGCATTTCGAATGAAGAGAGGGGCCAAGCTTAGGAATTCGCTTTCCAGGACGTACTCAGGGCAGGGAGACAGGGCGCAACAATTGTGACTGGCCATTTTGATCGATGAGGGAAGGCAAGGCCTTAACCAAGAGTCATCGCATTCGTCGCACCAATCATAGATAGAACCCGATCCTTGGATAGAATCCATAATCAGAAGTTATCGGTACCCTTAGCATCTTCCCTTTGATTAGAATGTGAAGGTCCTTGGTTCGGGCAAGCAGCGTATTTAGAAGCCTGCTACCGAAATGGAATTCCTCGGTCGATCACTTTCATGATAAAGCAGAATTCCGTTGGACCAATAAGCAAGAGAGTACCTTCTCGTTTCAGTCGAGTCACTGAGCGCCCACCGGGTTGATTGAAAGTGCCCCTACGGACTGGGACACCTTCTTCCAGAGCATTCTCACCATCTGTACTAGCCTTGCATGAAAAAAGGATGAACCATGAGGAATTCTCCACTCTATGAATTCATAGCGCTCTTGGGATGAGCATGTGTCTTGCAGTAGGTCAAAGTGAAAGAATAAATAAGCACGAGGAGATGCTAGGCTGATCAAAAGAAGAAGGATTAGCGAGAAGTATATCTAACTTTCTTCTCCAATTGCAATTGACTGATTATAGATTTTCTATATTCTTTTTCTATTTTCCTAGCGAACTAGCAGCTCCCCCGCCCTACACAGGATTGGATACTGAACCTGATCAGATAGACCGATCGGTGCGTAA